CATCAATCGAATCACTTTTTCGAGAAATACGAGACATCTAAGTCATACAAGTAAAGAGATCTATTCATGGATAAGAAAAGGACAAAGGTTTCAGACTCATGATGAAATAGAATCCTGGATCGAGACCTGTGATTGGTTTTTGGATAAAGAGAGAGTTTACTCGTTTCATTTCTCCACCTTAAGGCCAGAAAAAGGGATTGATCAAATTCTATGGAGTCTGACTCATATTGATCATTTAGTAAAGAGTGACTATGGTTATCAAATGTTTGAACAAGCGGGAGCAATTTACTTACGATACGTAGTTGACATTCATCAAAAGGATCTAATGAATTATGAGTTCAATACATCCTGTTTAGCAGAAAGACGGATATTCCTTGCTCATTATCAGACAATCACTTATTCACAAACCTCGTGTGGGGTTAATAGTTTTCATTTCCCATCTCATGGAAAACCAAAACCCTTTTCGTTCCGCCTAGCCCTATCCCCCTCTAGGGGTATTTTAGTGATAGGTCCTATAGGAACTGGACGATCCTATTTGGTCAAATCCCTAGCGACAAACTCCTATCTTCCTTTCATTACGGTATTTCTGAACAAGCTGGATTTGAAAATAGTTATTGATGATCTCGATCCTGAGGACTATACGGAAGCGCTTGATGATGTGGATATTGATGATGATAGCGATCCTGCTAAGGACTATATGGATGCGCTTAAAGATGTGGACGATATTGATGATCGTGACTCTTTTTATTCGAACTTGGACTCGGACCCGGAGCTGAGGGAGGAGTATACGGTGGATGATGAGATACTTAGGTATATTATCGAGTTGGAAATAGACCTAGCTTCTATCCACTTGCAATTCGAATTGGCAAGAACAATGTCTCCTTGCATAGTATGGATTCCAAACATTCATGATCTGTATGTGGATGAGTCGGAGTCCCTCGGTTTATTATTGAACTATCTCTCCGGGAATTGTGAAAGACGGTCCACTAGAGATATTCTTGTTATTGCTTCGACTCATATTCCCCAAAAAGTGGATCCCGCTCTAATAGCTCCGAATAAATTAAATACATGCATTAAGATACGAAGGCTTCTTATTCCACAACAACGAAAGCACGTTTTCACCCTTTCATATACTAGGGGATTTCACTTGGAAAAGAAAATGTTCCATACTAATGGATTCGGGTCCATAGCCATGGGTTACAATGCACGAGATCTTGTAGCAATTACCAATGAGGCCCTATCGATTAGTATTACACAGAAGAAATCAATTATAGACACGAATACAATTCGATTCGCTCTTCATAGACAAACTTGGGAGTTGCGAGCCCATGTAAGACCGGTTCCGGATCATGGGATCCTTTTCTATCAGATAGGAAGGGCTGTTGCACAAAATGTACTTATAAATAATTGCTGCCTTATAGATCCTATATCTATCTATATGAAGAAGCAATCATGTTACGAAGGGGATCCTTATTTGTACAAATGGTTCTTCGAACTTGGAACGAACATGAAGAAATTAACGATACTTCTTTCTCTTTTGAGTTGTTCTGCCGGATCGATCGCTCAAGATCTTTGGTCTCTACCCGGACCCGATGAAAAAAATTGGATCACTTCTTATAGACTCGTTGAGACGGATTCTGATCTAGTTGATGGCCTATTAGAAGTAGTAGAAGGCGCTCTGGTGGGATCCTCGCTTCTTCGGCCCGAACCAAGGAATCCCTTAGAGATGGTGGAAAATGGATCTCGTTCTATCTTTGATCGTAGATTTCTCTATGAATCGGAGTTTAAAGAATGGGCAGAAGGCACCGACCCGCAACAGTTAGCGGAGGATGTAGTCGATCACATAGTTTGGGCTCCTAGAATATGGCAATCTTGGGGCTTTCTATTTGATTGGATCGAAAGGCCCAATGAATTGGAATTTCCCTATTGGGCCAGGTCATTTCGGGGCAAGCCGATCATTTCTGATGAAGTTAATGATGAATATTTTGATTATGCATTTTATGGTGAAGGGGATGATGGATATGATGAAGAGGAGGAGCTTCAAGAGAATGATTGGGAGTTCTTGCAGAGTGAAACCGTGGAGTACCCGGGACGAGATAGATCTTCCAAAGAACAAGTCTTTTTTAGAAAAGGCCAATTCATTTGGGACCCTGGAGATCCACTCTTTTACATATTCAACGATGAGCTCTCTGTCTTTCTGTTTTCACATCGAGAATTCTTTACAGATGAAGAGATGTCAAAGGGGCTTCTTCTGACTTCCCAAAGGGAGACTCTATATAAACGCGGGTTTAGCAAGAAACCGAAAGAAAAGTACTTCGAATTTTTTATTAATCGCCAGAGACGGAGACGGCTTAGAACCATTAGTTCATTATATAATAGATCTTTCCGTTCTAATATTCAATCCGCGAGTTATCAGTACTTATCAAATCTGTTCCTATCTAACGGAAGGCTGTTGGATCAAATGACAAAGACATTGTTTAGAAAAAGATGGATTTTCCCG